TCGGAATCGTCTTAGGTCTAATTCCTATTACTTTAACAGGATTATTTGTAACTGCATATTTACAATACAGGCGCGGTGATCAGTTGGACCTTTGATTGAGTAACATCTCTTTTTTTGATTGACCTCCTCCTTGTAGGAGGTCAATTTTAAGTTGCAATTCTACTTTGTTTTGTTAAGTTCTTTCATTGTAATTCGACATAACATAAAAGGAATCACGCTCTGTAGGATTTGAACCTACGACATCGGGTTTTGGAGACCCGCGTTCTACCGAGCTGAACTAAGAGCGCTTTCTTAGATCCTATAACAATAGATATATAAAAGTAGATACAATTGTAAAGAAAAGGATTTTTTTATCCCCGAAGTTTATTGTGTGTACATATAGTATGTAAAAATGAAAGATTATGTCCAAAATTGACTGATCTTACTCAAGGAATCTCTCAAAAGAATAGGTAGGGATGACAGGATTTGAACCTGTGACATTTTGTACCCAAAACAAACGCGCTACCAAGCTGCGCTACATCCCTTTGAAAAATTGTTATACAGTGTGTCATTGTATAAAATCCATATCTTTTTTTCCACATCCTTCTTTTTTGCTCTACCTATTCTATAGATATAGATAGGTAGAGAATGTTCTTGTCATTTTTTTTAGGGGCGGCAAAATTGAATCTGATGGGTCATTGTACATATGCATTTTAGTTAGTAATTCCTAATTCTAATTTCATTTCAAGCAAAAACAAAAGATCTTGAACTAAAATTAAAATATCGGATTATCTATGATCTATTTATTAGAATAGCGAACTAGGACTATATATGTATTACAATATACAATTCTTACAATATACAATACAAAGAAAACAAATAAGAAAAAAATAGAAAATAAAAAAGAAAAGAAGAAGGAGGATTTTCAATGCAAGATATAAAAACATATCTCTCAACGGCACCTGTGTTAACCACTTTATGGTTTGGGTCTTTAGCAGGTCTATTGATAGAAATTAATCGTTTATTTCCAGATGCCTTGTCATTCCCCTTTTTTTCATCCTGATGAAATTCTTGTATTGATAAAAAAGGAAGAAGATTTGAGATACAATTCTACGTAACATGGCTCTAAATTCTTTTTCTTTTATATCCTAATCTATCCTAAAAAAAAAGAAAGAGTGTATTGAATCTCAGTCAAAATACAGTGAAATTTTGGGAGAAAAGAAATGGAAATGTGGATCCAGTCTAGGGACGGTTCCACGAAATTCTAACATAGAAAGAAGAAAATACTAAGATTAGTATAGAAATGATTCATAGTTAGAAAAAATTGTATTAATTAATTATTACGATATTCTTAATATTCTTCTATTAATGAATATGACTCTTTTTCTTTATATTAATAGTATTATAGTAAGTTCATTTTAGATTCTAGTACTTCGAAGTCATTCGAATTCTAATAATTCAAAAAAGAAAATAGTTAGAAATTCCATAGCGAACGAAGTCGATCCAAAATGAAAAGGAGGTTCATGGCCAAGGGTAAAGATATTAGAATTATAGTGATTTTGGAATGTACCTGTTGTGTTCGAAAGGGTGTCAATAAAGAATTGCTGGGCATTTCTAGATATATTACTCAAAAGAATCGACACAATACACCCAATCGACTAGAATTTAGAAAATTTTGTCGCTATTGTCAAAAGTATACGATTCATGGGGAAATAAAGAAATAGATAGAAAAGAATTCGTGTTTTATTTTTCCAAGTAGTGGGAAGAGTAAGAACTTTACATCTTAACATATATAATACAAACCAAATCCTATTTTGGTCGAATCTTAAATGAATAAGAAAAAAAGAGGATTCTATTTTATAGATTCTTTTATATCGAAGGAATAAACAAACAAGGAATAAGCAAACCATGGATAAATCCAAACAACCTTTTCGTAAATCCAAGCGATCTTTTCGTAGGCGTTTACCCTCAATCGGATCGGGGGATCGAATCGATTATAGAAACATGAGTTTAATTAGTCGATTTCTTAGTGAACAAGGAAAAATCTTATCTAGACGGACGAATAGATTGACTTTGAAACAACAACGATTAATTACTATTGCTATAAAACAAGCTCGTATTTTATCTTTGTTACCTTTTCGTAATAATGAGAAACAATTGGAGAGAGTGGAGTCGATTCCTAGAACTACTGGTCCTAGAACCAAAAATAAATAGATATACTCTTCAAAACTCCAATCGGAACTCAAGCTCATATTAATGTTTTGCTCGAAAAAAAACTAGAATCCAGATTTGATTCTTGTATTCTAAAAAAGGAAAAATGGGGAAGAAATCTTTTTTTTCTTGAAAGATGTTCGTTTTTTCCTACTACTCAAATCTTAATTTATTTTTATTTTAATTTATTTTTATTCTATCTTCCCGGAGTCCATTCTCCGGGAAATCCTGTTTCAATCATTCTTGTTTCCTGTATAATAGATTCTATTAAGATTCTTTTATTCCTTTATTTGATTTGTATTCTTTTCTTTTTAATTGATAATTTTATTTGAAATAATATCAAAACAATTCTTATTTGATAGGGCTATTTGCGCAAGTATTTTACGATTCAGAAGCAATTGTCTTTTGTACAGATTGTGGATGAAGAGGCTATAACTATAGAATAGCCTATCCTCACGAGTTACCGCATTTATCCGAGTGATCCACAAACGACGAAAATCTCTCTTTTTCCTGCTCCTATCTCGATGAGAGGAAATCAAAGCTCTCATTCTTTGTTGAGTAGTCATTCGAGTCAGTCTTGAATGAGCCCCTATAAAGGTTGATGCAAATAAACGAATCTTTTTTCGACGTCTCCGAGCTGTATATCCTCGTTTAACTCTGGTCATTGAATCAAATGAAACTTTATTGAATAACTAATTGATTTCTCTTCTTTCAGTCATCCTTTTCTTCCGGTCGATTAATAACAAAACGGATTCTTCCAATATATAAAATATAAATTCCAATGGCTTTTGCGACTATGACCTTCCCGACCACGATTTTTTCTTTCTTCAAGGTATCTCGCCTGGAAATAATAAATTCGACTGCTACTAAAGAAGAAAGAATAGTGGATTTCCTCGTTTCTATGGCAACTTCTGAAACGGTGAGGTCCTCTCTATACACCGGAGCCTCTTCTTTCATTTCATCAAAATTTCTTGTTAACTTGTATAGTTCACACTCTTTGGCTCTACCCATCCATTTTGAAATTAGAATTCTTTTTTCAATTCTAATTCTAAAGTAATAGTCCTTTTCACAAAAAAGCTATCCATACAGTGACGGTATTTAATTCTGAAAGTTGGCTAGGTAGCTGACCTTGTTAGTCCGTTTTTTTTTCAAGAAAAGGAATAGGAGCATAACCTTTTTCCTCCGCTTAATGGATAACTATTTGTTACCAATGGAGAATTCCTTCTCATCTCAAACGGAATGATTGGATTTGCACCAATAGAAACCATAAATTCATAACATAATTAAGTAGATAATAGATCTTGATACTAGTCAATCAAAAGTCCGTGTTCCACCCTATCTATCCTAATTCATTGGTAGTGGTCGTTGATACCGGAAAAAATTTTTGCATTTCTTCAAACTCATGATCTGAACTTAACGAGTCGCACATACACCCTAGTACATGTTCCTCGACGCTGAGGACATCCTCGAAGAGCGGGAGATTTCGTGACATTTCTTATGGGCTGTCTTGCGTTTCTAATAAGTTGTTTAATGGTTGGCATGGTGTATCTATAGAATCTCATTCTAGATAGAATAGAGCGGGTTGGCTTAGATCGATCTTAACCTGATGATTGATGATTATGAATGATTTCTATTCACACGTAAATTTTGAATTTTTAAAAGGAATTCATATATTTATATGGAATTCCCAGTATTTTCATTTTCGATCGCGACAAGATCAACGATGCCATGAGCTTGAGCTTCTGTTGCTGACATAAAAACATCCCTTTCCATATCTTCGGATATAACCCATAAAGGGTTGCCCGTTCTTTGTACATAAACTTTTGTGAGAGTTTCGCGAAGCTTCAATAGTTCTTCTGCTTCCAGGATACAATCCCTTGCTTGTGCCTCGTAAAAAGAACTAGCAGGTTGGTGAATCATAACCCTGATGATATTGATATAACATCATGAATGGTTCTTCTATCTATATATCGCACGATTGGATGGATTAAAGTAAGGGGAATCAAAATAACAATAAAAAATAGAATTAAACAACCGTACAGGCATCTTTTGTACATTGCATACGGCTCTGCAATGGATTTTATTTTTTTGATAGAATTTCTTTTATCAAAAAGAATAAATAGAACCTATATGATCCAAATCATTAAATGATCCATTTACCACCCTTCCTTTACGTAGTAGTTAAAAAGATACTATGATGGTTCTGTTGCTTTATATATTTATCTCGTCTGTGGTTTAGCAATCCCAAAGTTTCTTTTTGATAAGATCTAAGAAGGAAAAAATGATTTTTTCCTTTTTTTTTTTATTCTTTCCTCTCATAACATAAAAATAAGAAAGAGACTTCTGTTGTGGAAGAATAATGGTTTGTGACGCTGAAATTGACTCTTGCTTGACACAGAAAATCAAATTGGGAATAACCCTTCTTTCATACTACTATTTCGATACAAAATCTCATGTTAGAAAAAAAAACAATAATGGTTTGTTCATATCGAACTCGAAGTGCCATGCTATTATTACTTATTCTTTATTTGATTCATATTCGATACAGCGAAGGCATAGTATTCTTTTTTTTCTCAAATCTCAAATAAAAAAAAAACTCATTGGCGCCAAGCGTGAGGGAATGCTAGACGTTTGGTAATTTCTCCTCCGACCAGAATGAAAGATCCCATTGAAGCGGCTAATCCCATACATATTGTATGTACATCTGGTAACACAAATTGCATAGTATCATAAATGGCTATTCCTGGTATTACCCATCCACCTGGAGAATTTATAAACAAATAAAGATCCCTAGTATCATCTTCTATGCT